GTGCATATTTTACCTGAACCTTCCTCCATAATGGTACGGAACAATAGTATCGTTGGAGTAGATACACCAATCACTTTAAATATAAGAAGTCGAGTAGGCGGATTGGTCCGAGTGGAGAAGAAAAAAAAAAGGATTGAATTAAAAATATTTTCTGGGGATATCCATTTTCCCGGAGAGATGGATAAGATATTCCGACACAGTGGTATCTTGATACCAACCGGAACGGTAAAAAAAAATTCTAAGGAATCAAAAAAAATTAAAAATTGGATCTATGTCCAATGGATCACAACTACCAAGAAAAAGTATTTTGTTTTGGTTCGACCCGTAATTCTATATGAAATAGCAGACGGTATCAATTTTGTAAAACTTTTCCCCCAAGATCTGTTCCAGGAAAGGGATAATCTGGAACTTAAAATTCTCAATTATATTCTTTATGGAAATGGAAAATCAATTCGGGGAATTTATGACACAAGCATTCAATTAGTTCGGACTTGTTTAGTCTTGAATTGGGATCAAGACAAAAAAAGTTCTTCTATCGAAGAGGCCCGCGCTTCTTTTGTTGAAGTAAGTACAAATGGTTTGATTGGAGATTTCCTAAGAATTGACTTAGTGAAATCCCATATTTCGTATATCAGAAAAAGGAATGATCCGTCCGGTTCAGGATTGATCTCGGATAATGAGTCAGATCGGACCAATATCAATCCATTTTTTTCTATTTATTCCAAGGCAAAAATTCAACAATCACTTAGCCAAAATCACGGAACTATTCGTATGTTGTTGAATAGAAATAAGGAATGTCGATCTTTGATAATTTTGTCATCATCTAATTGTTTTCAAATGGGACCATTCAACGATGTAAAATATCACAATGGGATAAAAGAAGGAATTCATAAAATTAAAAGAGATCTTCTAATTCCAATTAAGAATTTGTTAGGCCCTTTAGGAATAGCCCTTCAAGTTGCAAATTTTTATTCATTTTACCGTTTAATAACTCATAATCAGATCTCGATAACTAAAAATTTGCAACTTGACAAATTAAAGGAAACTTTTCAAGTATTTAAATATTATTTAATGGACGAAAACGAGAGAATTTATAAGCCCGATCTAAGCAGTAACATCATTTTAAATACATTCCATTTGAATTGGCATTTTCTCCATCATAATTATCATCATAATTATTGTGAAAAAACGTTTACAATAATTCGCCTTGGGCAATTTATTTGTGAAAATGTATGTATAGCTCAAACGAAAAATGGACCACACCTAAAACCGGGTCAAGTTCTAACTGTTCAAATTGATTCTGTAGTAATAAGATCGGCTAACCTTTATTTGGCGACTCCAGGAGCAACTGTTCATGGCCATTATGGAGAAATCCTTTATGAAGGAGATATATTAGTTACATTTATATATGAAAAATCGCGATCTGGTGATATAACACAAGGTCTTCCAAAAGTGGAACAGGTATTAGAAGTTCGTTCGATTGATTCAATATCGATGAACCTAGAAAAGAGAGTTGACGCTTGGAACGAGCGTCTAACAAGAATTCTCGGCATTCCCTGGGGATTCTTGATTGGTGCTGAGCTAACTATAGTGCAAAGTCGTATTTCTTTAGTTAATAAAATCCAAAAGGTTTATCGATCCCAGGGAGTGCACATCCATAATAGACATATAGAAATTATTGTGCGTCAAATAACATCAAAAGTCTTGGTTTCAGAAGATGGAATGTCTAATGTTTTTTCACCCGGCGAACTAATTGGATTGTTGCGAGCTGAACGAACGGGGCGTGCCTTGGAAGAGGCGATTTGTTACCGAGCTCTATTATTGGGAATAACAAAAACATCTCTGAATACTCAAAGTTTCATATCCGAAGCGAGTTTTCAAGAAACTGCTAGAGTTTTAGCAAAAGCCGCTCTCCGGGGTCGTATCGATTGGTTGAAAGGTCTGAAAGAGAACGTTGTTTTAGGGGGAATGATACCCGTTGGTACCGGATTCAAAAGAGTAATGCGCCGTTCAAGGCCAAGGCAACGTAACAAGATTACCTTGGAAACCAAAAAAAATAATGTATTCGAGGGAGAAATGGGAGATATTTTGTTCCACCACAGAGAATTTTTTGATTTTTTCATTTCAAAGAATTTATGCGATACATCAGAGCAATCATTTCTAGGATTTAATGATTCCTAAGAGCGGATTCATCCCCTTTAAACGCAGTCATTTGATTTGGTAATAAAAGATAATAAAGACAATAAAAATAATAAATAGAAAAAAAAAATGAATGGCCTGATCATGTATCAACGGCCAATCTTCGGTAGAAGAGAAGGTTCCATCGGAACAATTATTTATTTCTATTTTAGGATACCCGGTCTCTTTTTTTTTTCAAAAAAAAAGTGTGGGGCTAAATGACAAAAAGATATTGGAACATAACTTTGGAAGAGATGCTGGAAGCAGGAGTTCATTTTGGCCATGGTACTAGGAAATGGAATCCTAGAATGGCACCTTATATATCCGCAAAGCGTAAAGGTATTCATATTACAAATCTTACTAGAACTGCTCGTTTTTTATCAGAAGCTTGTGATTTAGTTTTTGATGCAGCAACTAGGGGAAAACAATTCTTAATTGTTGGTACAAAAAATAAAGCAGCTGATTCAGTAGCGCGGGCTGCAATAAAAGCTCGGTCTCATTATGTTAATAAAAAATGGCTCGGCGGTATGTTAACGAATTGGTCTACTATAGAAACGAGACTTCATAAGTTCAGGGACTTGAGAACGGAACAAAAGACGGGGAGACTCCACTGTCTTCCAAAAAGAGATGCCGCTATGTTGAAGAGACAATTATCTCACTTGGAAACATATCTGGGCGGCATTAAATATATGACAGGGTTACCCGATATTGTAATAATAGTTGATCAGCAAGAAGAATATACGGCTCTTCGAGAATGTATCACTTTGGGAATTCCAACGATTTGTTTAATCGATACAAATTGTGACCCGGATCTCGCAGATATTTCGATTCCAGCTAATGATGATGCTATAGCTTCAATCCGATTAATTCTTAACAAATTAGTATTTGCAATTTGTGAGGGTCGTTCTAGCTATATACGAAATTCTTGATTTATAATAAACTTATTTGGTTTTTGGTTGGGGGAATTCATAGATTTATGGAATCAGTTACTATACTATTACTAAATACTATTACTAATACTTACTAATACTAAATCGCGCAAAAAAGAAAAAGATAAAAATAACCGGAAATATTATGTGATTAGTCGGTATTCAAAATATAAAATTTAAGTAGACAAGTCAAAAAGGGGATGGTTGAATCAAAATAATTCCTTTTCAAGTTCTATTTCTTTTAGAGGGCAGGGCAATATGAATGTTCTATTATGTTCCATCAACACATTAAAAAGATTATACGATATATCTGCTGTGGAAGTAGGTCAACATTTCTATTGGCAAATAGGGGGTTTCCAAGTGCATGCCCAAGTACTTATTACTTCTTGGGTTGTAATTGCTATCTTATTAGTTTCAGCCATTCTAGTTGTTCGAAATCCGCAAACCATTCCCACTTTCGGTCAGAATTTCTTTGAATATGTCCTTGAATTCATTCGAGACGTGAGCAAAACTCAGATTGGAGAAGAATATGGTCCGTGGGTTCCCTTTATTGGAACTATGTTTCTATTTATTTTTGTTTCTAATTGGTCAGGGGCTCTTTTGCCTTGGAAAATAATACAGTTACCCCATGGGGAGTTAGCTGCACCCACAAATGATATAAATACTACCGTTGCATTAGCTTTACTTACGTCAGTAGCATATTTCTATGCGGGTCTTTCAAAAAAAGGATTAGCTTATTTTGGTAAATACATCCAACCAACTCCAATCCTTTTACCGATTAACATCTTAGAAGATTTCACAAAACCCTTATCGCTTAGTTTTCGACTTTTCGGAAATATATTAGCTGATGAATTAGTAGTTGTTGTTCTTGTTTCTTTAGTACCTTTAGTAGTTCCTATACCTGTCATGTTCCTTGGATTATTTACAAGCGGTATTCAAGCTCTTATTTTTGCTACTTTAGCTGCGGCTTATATAGGTGAATCCATGGAAGGCCATCATTGACTAGTTTTCGAAATAATCTTTTTTTAGTTTAGCCCGTCGCACATACATTGCGGCTCAAGATAATCTACTCGGGGAACATAAATATATAAAATAGAAAGAAATTTTTAAAATAAAAAAAGGTGTTATAAAAAAAAAAGAAAGATGCAATAAGGTATAAATAAAAAAAGTATACGATTTAGTGTAAAAATAAAAAAAAATTACATTTAGCTCACTCAAATTCTGATATTTCTATTATTTCTATGCAATAATTCGGTCTAACAAATTGATTTAGATGGATTCTATCCATATGGGATAATAATCAATAAAAGGAAGAAAGGGCTTTCAAAAAAAAAACAAAAAAAAACGAGATTAAAAAAAAAATAGAGTAGGAGTGAGGGGGGTCGAACTAGGTGTATATAATCTAATCGCTATAAGACAACTCTTTCTTTTTTTGGAGGTTTCAAAGTCAAAGAATGATTCTCGAATCCGATTGAATCTAAGACACGAATAATTGGTTTACGATTTGGTTTACGATATGGAAGAAAGACATGTATATGTGATATTAGATATTAACTAGTTATATATGAACTAATTATAGATCTCAATTTGCCCTGCTACTGGAAATTGAGATAGGGATTCAAAAAACGAAGCCCTTCCGTTTCATCTGTATAATTGTGAATTGAATATTGAATGATTAAAGAAATTAAATCAAGAAAAAGAAGGAAGAATTCAAAGAATGGTTCGAAAATTTAAGTAAGATAAGAACAAAAGTTGTATGGATTCACAAAAACTACGTGGATAGAAACGAAAAAAGAAATATCGAAGTAGTTCGGATAGTTCAATAAATATTATTATTTCAATTCGGAATTCTTAATTACTTCGACTGGATAAATCTTAGTAATTGAATAATTA